TAAATTCCATCCCCAAAAACCATATTTTGATTGCGCTTCAACTATATCAACTGTACTTAAACTGTTAGATAATCCTAGTCGACGCTAACATCACCGTTCCCGTCGCTATTACAGAACCGTACATGAGATTTTCACCTCATACGGCTCCTCATGGGTCACAAATAAATCTAAGGACCTCTCAACATTATTTCTCTTGATGTGTTTGTAGGATCTATATAGAATCAAATTATTATCCTAGGGCCTATAATTAGACCAATGGAATTCTGTCTGCTAGATTTTTAATAAAAAAGTGCTTCTGAATTGATCTCATCTTTTAAGAATTTTTATTTTTCTTTGTTGATTAATAACTTTATCCTTGAATGAAAAAATACTTTTTAGAGAATATCGAATAGATATTTCAACCTATCATTTTCTCACTTTTGATTACGAAAAAGAATTACATATTGGATTACATAACAAGAATTTCATTTCTGTAAATAAAATAGAAATAGTCATGAATAAAAAAAAAAGCTCTCTTTTTGCAATTCTCGTTTTTGGATTTTAGTTCGTTCCTATTCTCCTTTCTCAGAAAAGGGACATTACCAAAAGTAAAAGATTTCTTCGTTTTTGATAGTTATTTACTTAATTGGTGGATAGGAACATACTCTGGATGAAATCGTGGGGAGTACTTCTTAAGAATTTCTACTAACTTAAAGCCCCAATTCGAATTACTTTTCTATAAAAAAAATATCCTGTTGGATAATTTACAGAATCTCCATTACTACTCCTTTGTGTATCTTGGTCTTCCTAACCATCCACTCGTTTTTTTTGAATCTCTCATTTAGGGTAATATGTCTATCGTAATAGTATAGTAAAAACCCCATACGGTTGATCTTTTGAACCCGCTTCAAGACAAAATGACTAATCAACCAATCTTGGGATAAACAGTCTCGACTGCTTATGTTTACTTTCACTTACTTCTTGTACATAGGAAATGAGATTAAATTTCTTTAACAGCAAAAGTTTTAGCCGTTTTATTTCACTCATATAACTATCTGGTTTAATTCATCAACCCAATAATGAATAAAAAAATGGATATTCCAATCATTTAACTTTCTTGCTAGAAAGAAACTAAATAGGGGAAATTTTATGTCTCACCGAATCACACGTAGAGATATTGATAATACACATAGGGTTAATGGTATTTCATAACTAATTGATTGAGCAGCAGCCCTTAATCCACCTAAAAAGGAATATTTATTATTTGATCCATATCCCGACATAAGAAGTCCAACGGGAGCAAGACTTGAAACAGCGATCCATAAAAAAACACCGATACTAAGATCGGACAGAATAAAGCGATAGCTAAAAGGAATTACTGAATAACTTAGTAAAATGGATATGACTGCTATGGATGGCCCGAGACTGAATAAACGACTATCTCCTCTAGATGGAAGAATATTTTCTTTGAAAAGTAGTTTTGTGCCATCTGCTAAAGCTTGAAGAATTCCGAAAGGACCCGCGTATTCGGGTCCAATGCGTTGTTGTATCCCTGCGGATATTTCTCTTTCTAACCAAACAATTACTAGTACACCTAGTGTGATTCCTAATACAAGAATGAAAATAGGGATAAGCATCCATATGATCCCATAGACTTCTTTTAAGGATCCCAATCTGAAAAAAGAATTGATAGCTTGTATTTTTGTTGTATCAATTATCATTTCAACGATCAACTTCTCCCATAATAATATCTATGCTACCTAGTATCGTCATAATATCAGCCAATTTCATTCTTTTAACTAACTGCGGAAGAATTTGCAAGTTGATAAAACCCGGCGGTCTAATTTTCCATCTCCAAGGAAAAACACTACGATCTCCTATCAGAAAAATTCCTAATTCTCCTTTTGGTGCTTCGACTCTTACATAAAGTTCTTGCTTGGACAATTCAAAAGTAGGAGAGGGTTTTTTACTAATAAATCTATATTCAAAATCATTCCATTCAGGGTCTTTTATTCTATCAAAGCGGCGGCTTTCTAAATTCTCATAGGGTCCCCCTGGAATTCCTTCCAGAGCCTGCTGGATAATTTTTATAGATTCTGTCATTTCGCCAATTCGTACTAAATACCGAGCTAATGAATCCCCTTCTTTTTGCCATTGAATCTCCCAATCAAATTCCTCGTAACACTCATAACGATCAACTTTACGAAGATCCCATTGTATTCCGGAAGCTCGTAGCGTTGGTCCCGATAAACCCCAGTTTAATGCCTCTTCTCCGCCAATAATGCCTACGCCCTCAACCCGTTCTAAAAAAATAGGATTCCGTGTAATAAGCTTTTGATATTCAGCAACCCCGGTTAAAAAATAATCGCAAAAATCCAAACATTTATCTATCCAGCCATGAGGTAGATCAGCAGCGACTCCTCCAATACGAAAAAAATTATGCATCATGCGCATGCCCGTAGCAGCTTCAAATAGGTCATATATCAATTCTCGTTCTCGAAAAATATAGAAGAAAGGAGTCTGCGCCCCAATATCTGCCATAAAAGGACCAAGCCATAACAAATGGGAAGCGATACGACTCAACTCCAACATAATAGCTCTGATATAGCTAGCCCTTTTAGGTACTTGAATATTCCCTAGCTGTTCGGGCCCGTTTACGGTTATTGCTTCTGTGAACATAGTAGCTAAATAATCCCAACGTGTTACATAAGGCAAATATTGTATAATTGTTCGATTTTCCGCAATTTTCTCCATCCCTCTATGTAAATAACCCAATACTGGTTCGCAGTTAATAACATCTTCACCATCGAGAGTAATGATCAGTCGAAGAACACCATGCATTGATGGGTGGTGAGGGCCCATATTGACTATCATGAGGTCTTTTCTTGTAGTTGGTGGAATCATAAGTTTTTCTCGAGTCATTCTTCCATGCATTGCTGAAAGTAAAAAGAAAGAAGTTCATCAAAATTTAAACGACTAAGCTCAAATGGTCTCACGCTTCAAATTAACGAGTTTTTATCTCTCGAATATCCAACTCCCCAATTAATTCTTTATAGCGCCCCCTATTGATTTTTGACAAATAGGCCAGCAGTCGTTGACGTTTTCCCAAAATTTTTCGCAAACCTCGCTGAGATGAAAAGTCTTTTTTGTGCAATTCCAAGTGTGAAGTGAGTTTCCTTATTTTAGTGGTGAAACTGAATACTTGAAATTCAACAGACCCCCTGGTTTCTTTGTTTTCTTTTTGAGAAATAACCGAAATCAATGAATTTTTTACCATAAAAAAATGCCCCTTGCCCTTTTTACAGATATGGATTTTACCGATCAGTAATAATAATAATGCCATTAATTTGAATGTGGTATATACAAGAATCTAATCAAAATTTCTTTATGAACTCCCAATTTCCTGAATTCAAATCAATCAATCCAATTTAAAATTGGTTTTCTATAGGAATAGAAAGGTTGGTACATTTTTGGATCGAAGAATTTAGACCTAAAATAAAGAAGGTTTTGGTGATTCATTTCGAGATCGAATTCAGACATTATTCATTTGATATTGGATACTAGAATGAAATGTTAGATAAGACATGTGATCTGTGTATTTGTTTGCTTTCATATACCCTATTATAGATATAGGGTATAGGATATACAGAAAAAGTGTATTATCAAAAAATTTTCAATCGTGGATACAGATGTATCCTTAACATACCGAAACGGCTGCCATTATTGGTATCAAACCAATAACGATTCATACAAGCTAAATCTTCTAATCGATAATTAGGCCAAAGAAAGAGCTTTAATTTCATTAATTGATTTTTACCTCTATCAAGATGGTTATTGTCATGTGCAACTTGGCTGCTATTTTTTACGTTCCAAAATACCGGATTTTGGTCTATATAATTTCTCTTTTTTGAATTGAAACAAATTAGAATTCTCAATTTTCTACGCCGTCTAAAGGATAAAATATTTTCGGGAACAAGTAAATCAAAATGATTTTTGTCGCTATTTCTAGTTATTCTTTGATGTAGTGAAATAGTTTCATCAAAATTATTCTTAGAAGCATGTCCTTGCTCTTGGTATTTTTGATGCTTATTTTTATGAACCAACGAAATACCCACGGTTTGATACATAATAAATTGCCCATCTTTTTGTTCAGACAGCCGAATGGGTTCTAGAATAAATACTCCCTTCTTCATAAATTCTGAAAGAGTTAAATTATTATTAATCATCATTATATCCAAACTCATTTGTTTCTTTTGAATCGAGGATATAGTAATTTTTTTTGAATCTATCAGTTTACGCAGGAGACAATATATATTGATATTATTGATCATTCTTTCATTCAAAGTCTCATCCCATCGCAATTGAAAAAGCAAATAACGTTTCAGGAACAAACGGAGTTCTGCTTTCGTGTATTGTTTTTTATTTTTCCCTTTTTTAATGTTCGATCTTGCATAATTTTCTTCAATATCTTTTTTGGGTGAGAGGACGGATCGCCGCTCTCCTCGATTTGTCGGTTCTTTTTCTTCTTGATTTCGATGCTTTTTATTTGATGCTATCAAAAAATTGCCTTTTTCATTGATCTTTTTATTTTCACTTCTATTGAAATTTAAAAGAAGTAATTTGCTTGGTATAAACCAAGGTTTCATTTTATATGTCTTATAAAGTAACAAAAATTCTGGGAAGAACCAAAGTTCCAGATTGGATATGGGATGCTTTAGCATTTTTTCATTCATTCCCATCCAATCGCAAAAACCCTTTTGAGAGTTTGGTAAATTGATCTCTGGGATCTTAAGATAAAAAAAATCTTTTTTAGAAATTATTTGAGAATTTTTAGTCCGAATTTGAGTATTTTGATTCCTATTGGTATCGATTATGATCCAGGCCTCAATATCGACTTTTTGTATAAGATCAAATTTAAAAATTTTCCAATCAAAATATTTTCTATTGGCCGGTTTTTCCATATGGATCTTTCCTAGATCATTTTTAATAGGGATGTTCCTTAGCATATCAAAAAAATTTTTTTTAGGCGTGTTATAATAAATTTCTTCGTTCGTATTTCCTTCAAAGGAAGATCCATAAAAAAAGCATTCCGTTTTCTTTTCATAATGAATAAATTTATATGATAAAAGATCAGATCGATAGTATTTTAGAAAATTATCTTTTTGATTAGATAATGAATATACTTCAAATTGTTTTTGTTTTTTGGAATTCATTAATGGGTTTTTTTCATATGAATGCCGTTTGCTAAAATTTGCCTTTTTAGCTATACGATGCTGACGAAATGTATTTCGCCATTTTTCTGGTATTAATCTAGACCATCCAATCTGAGATAAATGGTATTGATAATGTCCTCTTAACCAGCTTTTCCCTGGATTCATTTCAGAACTCGGAAGTTTGTTATCTGCTGATTTCGAATCAAGCATTTCTTGTGTTTCAAAAGAATCCTTTATTTTAGCCTTAAGGAAAAAGGGGATTCCTTGATATTGAACAACAAATCTTAACGAGTTACTAACTTGGATTTTTCCTAATTTGTAAAATACATCTGGTTGTGTCACGTAGGATAAGTCATAAAAAATATGTGAATTTGCTTTAATATTACTAATATTATCAAGTGCCTTTATTATACTCGAAATAGATTGAATTGGAGTTTTATTTTTTTTATTAATTCTTTCTTGTTTTCTTTGATTATTGTAAATGGATTTCTCAATAATTTTTTTTGTTAATTTAAGAAAAAGTTCTGTATTTATTCTGGGAATATTAATGATATATAAAAATATATCTGTGTATATTTTTTCAATGAAAAATTTTAAAAAAGGGGATAATTTACAGAATAATTGAGCATTTCTTCTTTTTAACATTTTTACCATTTGTTGTTTTTCTAATTTTTTAGCATTATAACTTGTAGGACTAAGATTATTTATTCTTGGAGTTACTTTTTTTTTCTCTTTTGTGATTCTTTCTATTTGATTTCGAATTGTACTTGTTCTATCAGTCAGATCCTTCATTTTTTTTTCTGTCAATGAAGAGTTTGTCCAACTCGGAGATGCAATTTGAATTTGACTAAATGATTTGTGAATTATTTGATTGTTTATTATGGAATCTTTTTCTTCTTTAATTTCGCTTGATTTATCGACTCTGACTTTTCTTAATCTAAATAATAGAATTGGATTTACTTTGGAAAGTTCTTTTATTATTCTTTTTATAAAAAAAACACTTTTGATAACCCATTTTTTGTTTTCTTTTGAAACTTTTCGAAGTAATTTTGTTTTTACTTTGAAAACTGTTCGAACTCGAAAATACTTCTTTTTAAATTTTTCAATTTTTTTTCCGAATTCCTTTAAAATCGGTTTAAAAAAGGAAGGTTTTTTTCGGGGTGAACAAAAGGGGAGTTCAGTTTCCATTCCCCAAACTGTTAAAAAACAAAAATCACCTTTTTCGTTTTTCTTTTTCATCAGATCTTTCTGAGAGGATCGTGGTTTCGATTTTTGCGAAGGTTTCAGACAGAAAGGAAATAAGATTTGTATTTGAATACCATCTGTCAACCAATTTTTTGGAAATTCGGTTTCGGATAATGGAAAACCATTATAGGTGCATTTAATATAGATCTCTTTATTCCATTCTTGGAAATCCTCAGACCATTCAGGACGTTGCAATAGGACTATACGTCCAATATTTTTGGCAATTATCAATGAAGGTAATAGAATATATTTTCTAAAAATAGATTGAGTTAGTAACACGCAACCTCTTATTCCTTGGGCAAATGGAATACGATTCCAATCCTCTGCGACTTTTATTCGTGCTTGTTCCTTTCTTTTGTTGTTTTCTTGTTTTTGTTCTCTTTTTGTTTGTTCTTTTGTATACTCTACAAGTTTGAATGCTTCCCCTTTATCCAATCCATTTTTAAAAATTAGTTTAATCAACCCGGAAATATTAAAAGAAAAGGGAGGGGATTTTTGTAGTCTCCCCAAAAAAAGGGGGGACTTCGCATTTGCTTGAAACAATTCGAAAATAACCACTTTACGCCTTTGAGCCCGCATAGAACCTTTGATTATACCGCGCCGAAAGTCTGATTGTTGTGAATAGCGTATTAAAGTCACGTCGGTTTTTAGATCAGACATTTTACTATTCGTAGTATTAGGGGTATCCTTGGTAGCAGTCAAAATGACTATACGCTTGCCCCTTCTTGAACGAATTTCATGACCTATTGGTATGTCTTCTTTATATTTTCTTGATTGTTGTTCTAAATCGGTGATTAATTTGTATGACCATCGGGGGACTTTTTTAGTAATTTCTTTTATTTTAATCGATTTTCTGTTAATTTTTTGACCATTAGCATCAGTTACAATTTTATTTAAATTTAATAAATAATTAAAATATTTTGTTTCTTTTTTAGAATTTATTTTTCCTTCTGAAAATAAATAAAGGCTACTCGGATTTAAATTCGTAGATCCTGATTCTTTAACAAATTTACTGATGAAAGTTAAAAAATTAAAAATTTCTGTTGATAATGATTTTTTCTCA